TCGGTTCAAAACAAAATTATTTTTTTTTATTGCAATTTTGATATAAATAATATTAGTTTGATATAAATAATACTAAAAAAAAATACAGATTCAGGCCATCATTAATTATTTGCGATTAATTATTTGAGATAGTATTTTAGTACACATACATATGTATATAAAGTTAGCCTTTCTAAAGTTTAGACAAAAAGATTTTACTAATGCACAGCAAAGTAGTCAACTCCATTTGTTAGAACAGCTTCCATTGAGTCTCTGCACCTATCCTTTTTTTTATTCCGTCTTTATGTATATGTATGAACCTTGTTTTGTTTTTGGAAAACAGGATTTGGCTCAGGATTGCCCATTTTAAATTCCAGGGTTTCTCTGAATTTGAAAGTTATCACTTAGTAAGTTTCCATACTAAGGCTCAATCCAATTAAGTCCGTAGCGTCTACCAATTTCGCCATATCCCCCTTTTTTATATTAAGATCGATCTTATTATGCTGCTATTCTTTTTTTTCTTTCATTTATAATCTATCGGAACTGTAGAAGTTATTAAAAAAAAAAGAATTCCTATAAAAGTCTTTCTATTTGTATTTGATTTCTTGTCTATCTTCTTTCATCTCGATCGGAGACTCCTATTTGGTCTAATCCGAAATGATTCTAGCATTTCTGTATCCGCAATTCAATATAGATATATACCACATTTATTATATATGCCTCTTCCCCTCTCATTTTTATCATGCAATTTGAGATACTCGAACGGTCGATTCTTTTCTTTTTTGTTTTGCTATTCTATATTAATTATGTATATTAATTTTGAATAACTAAGAATAAAAAAAAAAACTAACTACGATTTGAGTAGTTTACTAAATTCCCGTGCATGTACAATTTCGATGTACAATTTCGGTTGTTATTCTTATGTAGGCCCGCTTAGCTCAGAGGTTAGAGCATCGCATTTGTAATGCGATGGTCATCGGTTCGACTCCGATAGCTGGCTTTTCATTATTTGTTTGATTTTTTTTACTTGATTGATAATGTTTTTTTGACATCAAAGAATATTGAAAAAGCTCCTTCCCCTTTTTTCTAAGAATCACCGATTCTATTATTATGTGGGAGAAATTTTCCATTATGAATAGAAAAGTTAAAGCTCTCCAGAAAAACATTATTATTGTATATACAATAAAGTCTGGGAGAGAATCCATCTCATTAGTCTTTGTAGTATAATATTTCATGCCCCCCATTTATCATATTTATCCTTTAGTTCAGTTTTAATATGAAATTTCAATAAAATAAGGGAAATAAGGAGTTTTTATGTCACGTTACCGAGGGCCTCGTTTCAAAAAAATACGCCGTCTGGGGGCTTTGCCGGGACTAACTCGTAAAAGGCCTAGAGCCGTAAGCGATCTTAGAAATCAATCGCGTTCCGGTAAAAAATCTCAATATCGTATTCGTTTAGAAGAAAAACAAAAATTGCGTTTTCATTATGGTCTTACAGAACGACAATTACTTAAATACGTTTGTATCGCCGCAAAAGCAAAAGGGTCAACGGGTCAGGTTTTACTACAATTAATCGAAATGCGTTTGGATAACATCCTTTTTCGATTAGGTATGGCGTCAACTATTCCTCGAGCCCGCCAATTAGTTAACCATAGACATATTTTAGTTAATGGTCGTATAGTAGATATACCAAGTTATCGCTGCAAACCTCGAGATATTATTACAGTGAAGGATGAACAAAAATCTAGAGCTATGATTCAAAACCATCTTGATTCATCCGCCCAGGAGGAATTGCCAAAACATTTGACTTTTCAACCATTCCAACACAAAGGATTGGTCAATCAAATAATAGATAGTAAATGGATTGGCTTGAAAATAAATGAATTATTAGTCGTAGAATATTATTCTCGTCAGACTTAAACCTAACTAAAATAATAAATAATCTAAAATAATAAAATAATAAAATAAAGGTTCGGACAATTTTGCCCCCTGGTTCCTAAGTAAATATAAGCGTGGGGGGGGGGGCTTTTCTCCCATTCATATATCATATATCATATTAGGGGTAGAGGTATTTTTATCCTTTGACCACTCTTTACAGTATTTTTTGTACCGCAGAAATGAGGAATACAGACTTTATTTATAGGAAAGGTGGGAATAAAGGTATCCATTCTTATGCGATTTGATATATTTCAGTCAGTAACATTGATAAATTAGATGAAGGTACGGAAAGAGAGGGATTCGAACCCTCGGTAAACAAAAAAAGCCTACATAGCAGTTCCAATGCTACGCCTTGAACCACTCGGCCATCTTTCCTACATAACGATTCTGGACCAGAAACCGAGTAAATCGCGAGTCATTCATATTACATTATTGGATAGGTGCGGTATGTACAATCTAATTTTAACTATAACTAAAAAAACGAAAAAAAAAAAGAGAAACCGCCCGTTCGAGTCCTCCCTATCCATTGATTTAAGCCGGTCTAGTTATCAGAAAGGGATGCGCGCGCTGTCTACGAATATATCTTTATTGTTTTTAACAAATTTAACAAAGAATTTTTCAAAAAAAAAATTCTCTTTATTCCCCAGCGACTTTTATTTGATTAAAATTCAAAGTTTTCTATTTTTATAGTTAGTTTCTATTTTTTTTTTTTTTTCTGAGTCAAGTCTCTTTTTATGTTATTTTGTACTGTACAATTCCTTTTTTTGTGGGGTCGTTTTCTCACGAGAGGTAATAAAAATAAATTATAAAATGGATTGAGTGCTACCTATGCCTAGATCCCGGATAACTGGAAATTTTATTGATAAGACCTTTTCAATTGTAGCCAATATCTTATTACGAATAATTCCGACAACTTCAGGAGAAAAAGAGGCATTTACTTATTACCGAGATGGTGTGATTTGATTTTTTATTTTTTTTACTTAACTTACTACTATCAAGTCTGAGGAAAAAAAAGATTAGTCGGGATAGAAAGATTTGAAATAACTCTACGCCTGGTGAAGGTGAAGTTTATAAATAAAACAATTCCTTCTGTTGTGTATTCCCGATTAATGCAGCCTCAGATGCTTCAATTGTCGATTCTAGCATTGAGCGAAAGGTTGAACCTAGAACTATGGTTCTGTATTGCAGGTTAACCCAATTCCACTAGTACCATATAAATAGGCAGCATAGAGGAAGAAGCACTACGTCTAGGAATCAACAACACGAAAACTTTGTTATAAATTATCCCTTTTCTTTATTGGGATCAAACTAAGAACAATGGTTGGGACAACAAGCATCCATCTCGTTCGTACTTTGAATACCCATATAACCGTCGAAGACTGTTGAAGTGACTAATTCCTAGAAATTAAGAGACGTTGAGGACAAAGAAATTGTTGGAGTTAACTTAACATTTTTATCTAGTACTGACGCGCTCGATGTTACGAAAAGATCTTTTGCAGTAAGGTTGGCTAGAGATTTCTTGTAAAAACACTAGCCCCGTTCAGTTCATAATGAGAATATTTTACTGCCTTTTGATTCACTGTATTATTCTCATTATGCACATAAGGGAGGAGCCGTATGAGATGAAAATCTCACGTACGGTTCTGGAACGGAGATTCTTTAAATTGAATAACGACCGTAACGGATGTCCGCCCAATCTGAAGGAAATTATGCGGAAGCTTTACAGAATTATTATGAAGCTATGCGCCTAGAAATTGATCCCTATGACCGAAGTTATATACTCTATAATATAGGCCTTATTCACACAAGTAATGGAGAACACACAAAAGCTTTGGAATATTATTTTCGGGCACTAGAACGAAACCCTTTCTTACCACAAGCTTTTAACAATATGGCCGTGATCTGTCATTACGTGCGACTATCTCCACTATAGAAAGAAAAAGAAAGAGCCAAATCCACTAGTAAAAAAAAAAAAAAAATAGGCTTTCTACATATACATCGTCAAAAAGAACGATTTTTATCAGCTGTAGCAAAAAAAGAAACTTCATAGAAGTCAAAATAGGAAGAAAAAAAAAATATGCTTATATACTTTATTCTATGGATAAAGGATCTAATTGATAGAGGAAGTACCGTAAAGATCAATTAGCGAGATTTTTGGCCGATACACTAAGAACTGCTTCCTTATGTCTTATGTCATAATATGAGACATACTTTAGGAATCAACTTATGTAACAGAGGCGATCACCTAAAGTATTGAGCAGCGGTGCAGCATCAGATCCCAAAGATAGTAAGTCCTTTCTTTCTTATGAGGAAAGGTCTTTTTCAAAGATTCTATATAAAATTTATCTATTTCTATATGAAAGCGAGATAGTTACCTTTCAGAAAATTCTAATGATAGTAGAATGCCTACGCTTTATTCTTCTGAGGGTGGGAGAAAAGATAAAACAAAACAGATTATTAATCAAATCAAAATTCAAATTCGAAACTCATGTAATTAACCCCCTTTGGTTAACTCGAGAAAAAAAAAAGGGGGAAGGTACCAAAACAATTGACTACGGAGCCGTATGAGGTAGGAAACTCTCAAGTACGGTTCTAAGGAAAGGAATTTACTCGCCTATTCCGACCGAGGAGAACAGGCCATTCGTCAGGGAGATTCCGAAATTGCAGAGGCGTGGTTCGATCAAGCCGCTGAGTATTGGAAACAAGCCATAGCGCTTACTCCTGGAAATTATATCGAAGCACAGAATTGGTTGAAGATTACAAGGCGTTTTCAATAAGCTAAGAACACTCTCTTTGAGTATTTTTCTTATTTTATTTATTATTATTTAGTTTTATTATTTTTTATTTTCTATTTATTTATTATTTTGTTATACCCCTTTCTAAAATCTAAACCTTTTATAAAATCTAAAACCTTTCTTTTTCGTCTGGTATTTCATTATTTCATAGGAATAAAAGAAAAAGATATAAAGTACAGGAGAGACTATATCTTTTTTATGTTTTATATTTTTCCTTTTTCTTAATAAAACGAATACCAGATATCCTTGAATGGCTAAATATAGATAGTAGAATGTCGTTTAGTAATG